TATATGTCGATTTATATTAAGTATTAAGTAATTTGTAGAAAAGAGACTCATAAAAATTAATCATGTGCCAGGAACCAGATTTGAACTGGTGACACGAGGATTTTCAGTCCTCTGCTCTACCAGCTGAGCTATCCCGACTATTCCCATTCCCGATACCGCATCCTCATTTTACTAAATAACTTAGGTCTATGTCAATTCAAAGGGTATTATCCAGGTGCTATAATTTCTTGTATCTTCAAAAAAGGAAGACTTTGTCAGTTTCAGTATGAATAATGATATCGACCATGATTCGTTCAAATGGGGAGTCTTTGGTCAAAGACGGTCATTTGTACATGTATCATATATCACAAGACTTGTCATAAGAGACAAATTTTTCTCTCGGATCCGTTTGTAAAAGAGTAGGGTGAATAAGAAAGATAACGAATTTTGAACTATTAACTAAAAAAAGGATAAGATAAATAGTTAAGGAGTTGAATGGGCTTTTTGGGGATAGAGGGACTTGAACCCTCACGATTTTTAAAGTCAACGGATTTTCCTCTTACTATAAATTTCATTGTTGCCGGTCTTGACATGTAGAATGGGACTCTATCTTTATTCTCGTCCGATTAATTAGTTCTGCAAAAGAACTATCAGACTGTGTGGTGAATGCTTTGATCAATGAATATTCGATTCTTTCTTCAATATGGAATCGATTCACAACAATTTTCCCCTTTTTCATATAAAAATACAGATTCAGGTCGTCATTAATCATTTGATAGAGTATTTCAGTACGTATACGTATGTATATACGTATATCCCTCATCTTTATCTTTTCGAAAGTTTCAATGGAAGGATTCCTCTACCAATGCAACACAGTCAATTCCATTTGTTAGAACAGCTTCCATTGAGTCTCTGCACCTATCCTTTTTTCACCTTCTGGGCCTTTAGTTTGTTTTTGGAAACATAGGATTTGGCTCAGGATTGCCCATTTTTATTAATTCCGGGGTTTCTCTGAATTTGAAAGTTCTCACTTAGTAGGTTTCCATACCAAGGCTCAATCCAATTAAGTCCGCAGCGTCTACCAATTTCGCCATATCCCCTTTTTGTTTTGAGATTAGGATCTCGTTTTTATTTCATTTCTACTGGAACCGTTGAATTCATTAAATACTGATTCCTATCTCGAAAAAGTTTTTATCCTCTTTTTTTTTCTTGGCTATCTTCTTTCATCTTCTATAGGAAACCCGCACCTGCATTTGGTCCAATCAGAAACGATTCTATCATTTCTGTATCTGCAATTCAATATAGATGGAGATATACCACGTATATATGTCTCTCTTCTGCTCGTTTTTCCCATGCAATTTGGAATACTTGAACGGTCGATTCTTTTTTTCGTCTGAGCTTCCATCTTTACGAATCAAAGCGCAATAATGTCTCATTATTTAGAACAAATAATTCCATTTATAAATATAAAAAATTCCATTTATAAATATAAAATATGTATGATATGGAATAAAATAAAGAAGTGTAATAAAAAGACTTTAAAATAGCATTTGAAAGCAAAAACGAAAATGATTTAATCTAAAAATAGATCGAATCTAATATCTAATATTTTTTAATACTAAATGCTATACTCTATAATTGTGATGTGAGAAAAATAAATAAAATTATATATCAATAGGTTTATCGTTATATTCTATGGCCTATGGTAAGTACGAGTATTGAATATTTCCTTTCAATTCTATATTTTATTTTTTCTATAGTCATATTCATTATGATTATGACTAGCTAATAGGAATCGCTAAGAATGCCAATAAGTATAAGGATATTAATTAATAGCTAAGATGACAATCCCTATGCAGTAGAATTTATCTTATGTGAGCCTGCTTAGCTCAGAGGTTAGAGCATCGCATTTGTAATGCGATGGTCATCGGTTCGATTCCGATAGCCGGCTTTTCTCTATTTATTTTCTTCTAGTTTTTACATGATTGAGAATGCCCTTTTGAAACCCGAAATCAAAGAATATTGTGAAAAATATATTTTTTTTAATCTTATAGGAACTTCCAACTATGCCATGAAAAGAATCCCTTTTATCTATTTTTTATCTATATAGAATCTTTATATAGAATATATTTTTATCTATATAGAATCTTTATATAGAATATATATAGAATAGAAAGGTCTGGATATTTATTCATCTAATTATTCTTTAGAGTATTTAGAGTACAAGTACACTACTTCCGTAAACTTCGCTTCATTTATTATTTAGTTCAGTTTTAGTTTAGGTTTATTCTGTAAAATGAAATTTCATAAATAAGAATTCAATATAAATAAGAATAAGGAGTCTTTATGTCGCGTTACCGGGGACCTCGTTTCAAAAAAATACGCCGCCTGGGAGCTTTACCGGGACTAACTAATAAAAGGCCTAGAGCCGGAAGTGATCTTAGAAACCAATCACGTTCCGGTAAAAAATCTCAATATCGTATTCGTCTAGAAGAAAAACAAAAGTTGCGTTTTCATTATGGTCTTACAGAACGACAATTACTTAAATATGTTCGTATCGCCGGTAAAGCCAAGGGGTCAACAGGTCAGGTTTTACTCCAATTACTTGAAATGCGCTTGGATAACATCCTTTTTCGATTGGGTATGGCTCCGACTATTCCTGGAGCCCGTCAATTAGTTAACCATAGACATATTTTAGTCAATGGTCGTATAGTAGATATACCAAGTTATCGCTGCAAACCCCGAGATATTATTACGGCGAGGGATGAACAAAACTCTAGAGCTCTGATTCAAAATTCTTTCGATTCATCCTCTCAGGACGAAATGCCAAAACATTTGACTCTTCAACCATTCCAATATAAAGGATTAGTCAATCAAATAATAGATAGTAAATGGGTCGGTTTGAAAATAAATGAATTGCTAGTCGTAGAATATTATTCGCGCCAGACCTAAACCTAACGAAAATAAAAAAAATCACAAGGTTTCGGACAATTTTGATCCCTTTCGTCGAAGTAAATTAACCTAAGGTTAAGATAAATAAGGGTTTGATTCGGATTTTTCTCCCATTTAGGTATCATAGAACGAGAGGTAGGTTTTCATTCCTTGTCTACTCTTTTCCTTTCAGTATTTTCCATGCCACAGCAATTAGGAATAAAAATTTTATATCAAAGAAAGGTCTAACTGTTGTGTTGGAATATAAATATAATTTTATATAGTGCTAGTTTACTTTTTTGGTTAGTAAGATCAGTGAATTAGATGAAGGTACGGAAAGAGAGGGATTCGAACCCTCGGTAAACAAAAGCCTACATAGCAGTTCCAATGCTACGCCTTCAACCACTCGGCCATCTCTCCTACATAATGATTATGACCCAAAAACCGAGTGAATAGCGAGCCGGTACTAGTAGATTTTTGGATAGGAGCGGCCAATCAATTCAAATTCTAACTATAAAAATAGATAAATTTTCATCAAAGTCAAAGAAATATCTTTCTTTTGAGGTTATGCGGATAAATAGAAAAAAAAATGTTATAAAGATTCTATTCATGTTTGCAAAACCAAACCAGCCTTCGCCTCTTTTTCTGTTATTTTATAACGGTACCGGAGGCAATCACTAAATTATAACGAATCAGCTGATTCATAGGTCTATTTTTGCACTTCGGTTAATGGATCTCTTTAGATCACGATTCTATTTAGACTATGATTCCATATCTTAAGAATTATCAAATTCCTTTCCTTTCCAGTCCAGTTTTATAGTTCTCTCTCAACAACAAACCCTACCCTTATTCAGAAAAATTATATATAAATAGTTGATTGTATAGTGTATACCTCCTATGCATACAAAATAAAACAGGCGGGTTTTTTCATCGTAGAATGGTTATTCGATCCTTTTTTTTTTCTTCTTTGGATTGGATGAGAATTCAATAAAAAATTTTTCGTTATTATAATCTGTAACTTAAATGAAATTGAATACTTTCTTTTGTTGGTATACTACCCCATTTACATTAGGATGAAATCGAAGCGTACTCCAATATTTATTTCTTTGTTTTTTTTTTTTTATTCCTGTCAAAAAAGAACAATTTGAATAAATATAAATACAGGTCCCATATTTTTTTTCTTAATCAATCCGTTTTTATGTTATTTCGTACTATACAATTCTTTTATTTGTGGGATCGGTTTACCACTAGAGGTAATGAGAATAATTATAGAATGGATTGCTACCTATGCCTAGATCGCGGATAAATGGAAATTTTATTGATAAGACCTTTTCAATTATAGCCAATATCTTATTACGAATAATTCCGACAACTTCAGGAGAAAAAGAGGCATTTACCTATTACAGAGATGGTGCGATTTGATTCTTTTTTTTATTGCTCTCAATCTTACGAGAAAGACACATGATTTGGGATCGGGATAGAAATAAAAATTTTGAAAAAAAAAATCTACGCTTGTTGGAGGTAAAGTTTGGAAATAGAACAACTCCTTCTGTCGTGTATCCTCCATTAATGTAACCTCGGATGCTATGGTTTAATTGTCGACTCTAGTATTGAGCGAAAGGCTACACCTATAGGTTCTGTATTTACAGGTCAATCCTACTCCACCAGTACCAATAGGCCACATAGGGGAAGAAGCACTACACCTAGGAATCAACAACACAAAAACTTTGTTATAAATTATCCCGATCCTGATAAGGATCGGAACTAACAAGAATGGTCGGGACAACAAACATCCATCTCGTTTGTATTTTGGATACCTGTATAACCATCGAAGGCTGTTGAAGTGACTAATTCCTGGAAATTATAAGGCGTTTAGAACAAATAAATTGTTGGAGTTATCATTTCTATAAAGTATCAACACGTTTGATCTTAAGAAAAGATCTCTTGCAGTAAGGTTGGCTAGAGATTTCTTGTAAAAACACTAGCCCTGCTCAGTTCATAATGATAATATTTTCATCTTTTTTTATTCGCTGTTTTATTTTCATTATGCACATAAAAGAGGAGCCGTATGAGATGAAAATCTCATGTAC